AAAAAAGGAAAATTCCTTTTTTCCCTGCCCCTAAATTAAATATTAAATGAAATAATGATAAACTGGAACTGAAAGCCCCTTTCTCGCGTTCGTTCTCTATTGCATTGCTGAAACAAAACAACAAAACAATATTGGAATCAGATTTTGAAATCAAGGAAAGATATTGAAAAATGGATTTTCGAAATATATTTTATATATATATATTATGTATCGGAAAAGAATAGCGATTTATTCCTATAGAGCGTCCATTAACAAGAAAATCAAATCATAAATATCGAAAAATTCTTGTCTTTTGTGATCTAAGAAACTAAAAAAGGAAATAAAAAACCCGCTTTCTACAATTTAATATATATCGAATTTTAATATCAGAATAGCCAATATAGTCATGATTCAATGGGTCAGGTCCACTTACTTTTTTTTTAGTTACCATTTTTATGGTAGGTTTGGTAGGAACAATAGGGAAGTAGGAATATTTTGGTTTGTGATTAATAAATAGGGGTTGGATATCTAGAATATTTATGTTACGTCTCCTGGAATATTTAAATAAATAATAATAAGATATAAAGAGGACTATTATGTCACTACAGGGTAGAACACCCCACCCACTAAGTTCAATTAGTCAGTATAATAATGATTAAATGTTCAACTTATATTATAAATATTACAATGGTGTTTGCCTTTTTTTACTATCAAAAATATCTGTATTCTCCGATGAAAAACGAAGACAAAGACTCGAGTTTCATGAAAAAAGCCCTTTATCGGATTTGAACCGATGACTTACGCCTTACCATGGCGTTACTCTACCACTGAGTTAAAAGGGCCTGTTCAATTCATGACTTAGCCATTTTCCATTATGAGTCTACTACATATATGTATATATGCAGTAGACTCATAACGGAAATAATGGAAAAATAAATTAGATTTACCTAGAAAAATGTAAGAAAAAAAAAAAAAAACGTTCAATTCAAATCCTATAGAATCAGAATATAAAAAGACTATTCGAATCTAGCCATACCATTAGATTATATTGACAATTCCAAAAAACTATTCATACTATCATTATAGTATGATGACGGTCGGGCGGATATGCCCCCATCGTCTAGCGGTTCAGGACATCTCTCTTTCAAGGAGGCAGCGGGGATTCGACTTCCCCTGGGGGTAGGGTACTACGAAAGGAAGTTGATCATGGATTATCAATAAGCATAGAAAGAATTCTTCCTGGGTCGATGCCCGAGCGGTTAATGGGGACGGACTGTAAATTCGTTGACGACTGTCTACGCTGGTTCAAATCCAGCTCGGCCCAAGAATTCACCGCCCCATGAGTAGGATATAATGAATTTATCCTACAGAAAAGAAAGGGTAATGCCTGCTTCGTAGAGAAATAAAGAAAAATTTTTCTCTATCTATTTTTTTTTCTCATCTCATTGAAAGATTGATTATTTATATTTAACAATAAAATAAAAAATCACTAGTTACTAATAATCCGTAGTTACTAATAATCCGTCTCACTCTCGCTAAAGCCCGTGTTTATGTGGATATGATATCAATATAGCATTCGCATATCTGTTACGTTCCAACATGACGAGTGGAATATTCTTATGAAACCCTAAGTATATGTATGCTATACACCTCGCCGGGATTGTAGTTCAATTGGTCAGAGCACCGCCCTGTCAAGGCGGAAGCTGCGGGTTCGAGCCCCGTCAGTCCCGAACTAGGATCTAATGAATTGAGAAATGAATTTCTCAATTTTTGCGAAAGGGAAGACGAGGAGCAAAATAGAATTAAACAAATTCCCGTCGTGGAGATTATTTCTTTTGTTTCGCATGTCTCATCAGATAAATATGGGAAGTTCCTTTTCTTCCCCTAGTACTAATTGATAAGGAAAAACATATGTAGATTTAGTACAATTGGTACTATTGCTATATTCAGTATTTAAAGTTTAAAAGATACCATACCAATACTCTTTTTTTTCAATCATTCTGCTCTTGATCAATGAAATGGAATAGAGTGCCCATATTTTTTGGGGGGTACAGACAAAAAATATCTTTGTTTATTATATGATACACAATGAACTTAATCTTAATAGAATTGAATTCTACGGCGAAGTACTTTTCAGGTTAAAGCACATCTTTTCTAAATCGAATTTTTTTTTTTAGCCTCAATTATGACTACTGATTTGAAACAATTTATTTTATTCTCATTCCAATTTTATATTTAATTTTTGATGTATACGTTCCAACTCCAATCCAAGAAAGAGTATACTAATAATATAAAATAAAAGACCAACAAAACGAAGCAAGGCTCCTTTCTTTTCTTATTCTTAGTAAAGGTAAAGCTTGAATAGTCGATTTTTTAGACTTAACCTTACCTTTTTTACATCTCACTTATACTTATACTGTTTGGCTCTCTGTATGCCCTAGAGAATACCGGTTATATAATACCTTATAATTCTATATACAAAATTCTATGTATATGTATAAGTAGAAGAATTGTATAAGGAAGATAAGATGATAGGTTATAGAAAGGAACAAGTGGAAAAAGGATGAAAACCTAATGATAGGTATTTCTGATCTAATCAAAAATGGTTTTTTGTATGGATAAAAGATCTCCCTATGTTATACTATTCAATTCTCAACGAGAAATTGATTTGATAGATCAGAAATTTTTATTCATAATATTGATCTGATTCAGTATCATCAAGATACAATTCATCCCATTGAATTTACAGGAATAAAATTTATCATCTCTATGGGATTAGATCCCGAGTTAAGTTATTGCGAAAAAAAAAGATTAGATTATGGAAGTCAATATTCTCGCACTTATTGCTACTGCACTGTTCATTCTAATTCCTACTGCTTTTTTACTTATCATCTATGTAAAAACAGTTAGCCAAAATGATTAATTTGAATGAAACTTGAATTATCAGTTCTTAGCAGTTCAATTCAATGATTCAAGAAATGAAAGAAAAGAATTAAAACTCTAAGTCTTAAATGAAATGATTGTGCTGAGCTGGAATCAGAACAGAAGTAGTTTATTAAGTATCTAAGCTAGTGTGGTAGAAAGAACTATATATTATAGTTCTTTCTACCACACTAGCTAGTATTGTATACTAATATTAATATAGGCTTCATATAGATAAAATTACAATATGTATATTTTAGATGTACATATAGATAAGATAAAACTTTCATTCTATTTCTTTTTTTTCATCTCAAGAAGTCATTGATTGAACAATTAATGGATGATCCGCGGAGTTATATGATAACTTCTTCGGATTTGGAAAAGGGGTTAGAGTAAACCTGGCCGTTTTTCATGTTTAAACAAAACATGAGATGAGTCAAAAAAGTATAATTTCTAGAAGTTTAAAACAAATGTGAAATGTGTGATATGTAAATAGCCTAACGGAAGAAAGATCTAATTTTATTATGTGTAGGACCTCTTTGGACAATCACTAATCGTTTCGCTTACAATGGAAAGAAAATATATAGTGTCATAATAACAGAATGGCTTTTCTTTTAGAAAAAAATATAGACTATTTAGTCAAAATTAGGTTGGAAAGAATCTCCTATTATGCGTAGATTTTAGTTTCAAAATACAATTATGATAATGATTTATTACTCTATTCCAGTACAATTTTGAATACTTTTTTTAAGGTAAGGCTTCGCAAAACGATCAATAAAGAATTGATACAGTTCGATTGAGCAATCGATTACTCCATTTAGTATTTGTAGTGTCCACAGCACTAGAGTCCACTCCTTCCCCATACTACAAGTGAAAGGGAAAATGTAAAGACGACCATTAAAGCAGCCCAAGCAAGACTTACTATATCCATGTGAATTATGTCCCCTATTTCTATGAAGGAATTATTCTATTATTATTTAATAATCATAGTGGAATCAATGGCACAGAGTCAAAATAGGATTCTGACTTAAGACTATTGATGAACCAAATCAATTCAATGAATACATTTGCAATAAGTTTCAATATTTTTGAATTTCCGGTAGAATCAGGAAGTATTAAGTACAAGATGATACACGCGCCTTTTCTATAGACAACTATATATCAGATACCTCTATTTTCTATTTGATCTAAGCTTACTGTCTTTCTATGAAAGAATCGGTAGAACCCACTGCTACTATTACTACATACATATATTCTTTTTTTCCATTTTTATCTTTACTCTATATTTTTATCTTTACTCTATACTATAAGAGTCGACCAACTATTCTGATTGTATGTCTGAGCACTCATAGCCTTTCGTGAGTTTAAATACAAAGTATCTTCGCGCCTTTCCACAAGCCCTAAAATTTTTTCCCATCATTGTATCCAATCTAATTTAATACCCAACAGAGTCACGAGACGCTACTTAAAATTCAAAATTGTTTAAGAGATTTTGATATGCTAGTCTTTTGTATAATCTTTTCTTCTATTCTAGTAGTAAAAATGGGGTGCCTCTTAGGAATCTTTGTATATCGAGATTTCCGACCTTAGTTCTTAATTCCATTCTGGAATTGATTCTCACCATTTTTTTTTTAATAAAAAAAAAATGGTGAGAATCAATCATTACCAATCATGAAATTAATAATTGAGGTTTTTGCTTCATCCCTATTACTGCCGATTTGGTTTGGGCTAAACTCAGATTTTAAGAAAAAAGGTTACAGTCTTTTCTAAAACCTATGCTATAGTTTATAAAAATCAAGTATTGACACGTCCACTTAGTTCTTTGCCTCCGCTTCTTGCGGAGCAATAATTCATCGAATTAGATCGGCAGAATAAGAAATCAAAAATCTTTTGTTGATCAGGCGACACCCGGATTTGAACTGGGGATAAAGGATTTGCAGTCCCCCGCCTTACCACTTGGCCATGCCGCCAAATTCGATCCAAAATAAAATGGATAAAAATATTATCCATATTCTATTTCTAATACTAACTCTTTTTTTTATCTTGAATCCCGTTGTACTTATCCTTAAAAACAAATTCCTTTTTTTTTTATGGATCTG